AGCAACTCCCATCATATGAAATGGGTTTAATGTCCAATTATGAAACCCTTGGAAAAATAGAATGAATCGAAATATAGCTGCTACACCAAAACTAGGCGCAAAGAACCAACCAGACTGACCTAGTGGATAAATCAGGAATACAGAAACAAAAACAGCAATTGGACCAGAGAATGCGATTGCATTATAAGGGCGCAATTGAACAGATCGAGCAAGTTCAAATTGACGTAACATAAAACCTATTAATCCGAAAGCACCGTGGAGAGCAACAAAAGTCCACAGACCACCCAATTGACACCAACGGGTAAAATCTCCCTGTGCTTCAGGACCCCATAGTAACAACAAAGAGTGTGCTAAACTATTAGCAGGAGTAGAGACTGCCGCAGTTAAGAAGTTACAACCTTCCAAATAGGAACTTGCCAATCCATGAGTATACCATGAAGTTACAAAGGTGGTACCTGTGAACCAACCCCCCACGGCAAAATAGGCGCAAGGAAAGAGCAATAGACCGGACCAACCCACAAAAACAAAACGGTCCCTCCGTAACCAGTCATCCATAATATCAAATAAATCATTTTCATCTTTGGTAAATTTACCAAGAGCTATAGTCATAGTGATCCTCCTATTCAACTACTTCAACCATTTCCGAACACCCCCTAGCATTTTCAGGGATGGAACCTTCGAGGATTTTTTCATTTTATATATGATATGATTTTTCGAAGACTGTCCCTTCTTTTCTACATGGGTTTCGAATAGAAAAATACTTTTTTTTTGTCGATTCATATTTAATCTAGGTCAAATCCATTAACTTAATTGGGTTATTCCTTTCTATTCTAATAAATTCCCTAAGTCATGAAGTCATGACGCGGGAATTGTCTTATGACTCGTAAATCCGATAAATCAATTTTTTAAAGAACTATTCCAGAAACAAATGAAATGATCGCTTTTATCACTTTTGTTACCAGCGGATCCCCAGACATACTACTCTCCTTTTATCAAATAATATTATTCTTGAATCTTGTTCGTGAAATAAAAAAAAAAGTTTTATATATTCTTCTAATTTGTATGTCTAGGAAACTACTATAAAATCATATTTTTACTTTCTATTTTACTTTAATTTCTTTTATTGTCTTCTTTAGTTGTATTTTTCTTTCGTTCACATTAAAAAAATTACAAAGTATACCTTTTTTGCAGATCGAGGTAAGAAATTCGAATATTTTTTTATCTATCTATTTTATCCATGTATCAGATTTTTTAATATTGTATGGAGTTTTATTAAAAATAATAGATTCTAAGTGAAAGTTTCGTCCATTAATTGCTTTAAAAATCTAGTATGCATAGATATGAAAATTAAATATTTGATACTCGAAGTCATGATTTGATGGATTTTTCTATTTTTTTTTATAGGTATCTCATATCTTAAAGAAATAATAGAAATGTAATTTGATCTTTTCTTCTATTCGGAAAAAAGATATTTTTAAAGTAAAATGACTTATATGTTGGAACTTAGAATAGAATAAACCCTTCTGCGTGGAGAAGAGGAGTATCAATTTATTCCTAGGAACAATAAGATTTAATCCGAAATATTGACAGATTCTTGCGGAGTCCGAACTAAAGAGATATTAAAAACAAAAAAGATCCACTGTTCGAATTTCATTTCTATCCAATTTGAATATCAGAATAGTGGATATAGTTATGATTCAATAGGTTAGGTCCACTTACTTTTTTTTAGAATCTTTCCCATTTTTTGATTGGAATAATAGAAAATAGGATAAGAATATCTTACAATTAAAGGAAATATCACAGTCTAAAAAAATATATATATATAGAAAAGAATACTCTTTCACTTTCTAACTAGAATGAGTTTACTCTATTCGAATTCATTCGAATGATAACAAGAATTTCATTTTAATAGAATAAAAACTCGATTTTTTAATGAAATTCAACTATTCCTTAGTTTTTTTACAAAGAGAAACTTCTTACAAATATCAAGAATATCTCTATTCTTCCTTCAAATCGGAATACTACTGTTGTCATTTTTTGACAAAAAAGCCCCTTATCGGATTTGAACCGATGACTTACGCCTTACCATGGCGTTACTCTACCACTGAGTTAAAGGGGCTCCATTTGAGTCAATTCCCGAATAAGGAACCATCCAATATGGATATGAGTTTAGTACATCTATTTGTTACTGCATATACTCAAATTATATATATAGAATAGATCTATTTTTTGTACATAGCAACTTTTTAACGAACAATAAATTGGATTTCCCTAGTGAGTATAGTTAAAAAAATGATTTTTTGATATTGGATTTGATAAATATCAATGGAATGGATTTTTTCAAAACCGATTCGAATTGAAATCATCTTCATCATAACACAAAATTCATTTCATTGATACATGTACCCACTAATTCAATCTTCTTAACACTGAATGAAAGTGAAAGAAATGAGGTGTTAATGCGGCGCCTGTTCCAGAAAATCAATCATTCCCCGAAAGGATTCTCTCTTTCTTTTGTTTTCTTTCGCATTATTTTTTTATAGATTGGTGATTGGAATGAACAATTTCGAAATCTAAATGATATTTTAAGGAATTCTGAAAGATCCTTCTGATCGAATCATATCATTCCATTATATTGACAATTTCAAAAAACTGTTCATACTATGTATGAACATAGTAGAATGGAGGTCGGGCAAGTATGCCCCCATCGTCTAGTGGTTTAGGACATCTCTCTTTCAAGGAGGCAACGGGGATTCGACTTCCCCTGGGGGTAGGGTACTACAAAAGGAAATTGATCAGGGATTATCAATAAAGACTAAAATGGATTCTTCCTGGGTCGATGCCCGAGCGGTTAATGGGGACGGACTGTAAATTCGTTGGCAATATGTCTACGCTGGTTCAAATCCAGCTCGGCCCAAAAATTTGCTGATCCACCATGAAATGATATAACCCATTTGGTGTTCTCTGAAAATCACCAATGGGCTCCCATACAGAAGAATAAAATCTCGAGTGCTATTTCTTTATTTCCATATTACATATTTTTTCCACAACTTCGGATTTTGAAAAATTCCTATCGGGATTTAAAAGTATTTTGTTTCCTTGATTCATTGATTTTTCAATCAAGTTAGCAATAAGGAACGGATTGCGAATAATCCGTGTCGATCTCGCTAAAGTGCAGACCCATAAAAATATCAATATATAAGTGTGCCTCTTTCAGTTACAGTACAGGGGTTCGAATCTAAAATAGAAAAACAAAGGGTTTGAATGAAATAGTAAGAATATGTATGCTATACAACTTTTTCCCTGGGATTGTAGTTCAATTGGTCAGAGCACCGCCCTGTCAAGGCGGAAGCTGCGGGTTCGAGTCCCGTCAGTCCCGATGGATACAAATCCAAAAAATATCAATTGATTTCGTATGTGAAAGGGAATAAAAAAGAAAAAAAAAAAAATTCATTTCTAAATTTCTAACAGGGATTCCTTATTTTCTTTTTTAGTTTTAAGGTAAAGGTTCGGACGAAGAAAGAAAAAGTAATTTTTCATTGCATCAGAAAGTAATTTTTTTTTTTTTGGTATGGATAAAAGATCTTCCTATGTTATACTATTTAATTCTCGACGATGAATTGATTTGATAGCTCAGATATTGTTATTCGTGATATTGATCCGATTTTATATCATCGAGATAAAATTTATACCACTGAATTTACTGACGAAAGATTTTTCATTTCTATGGGATTAAATCCCGAAGTATTTATTAGAAATAAAAGAGAAAGAAAACATAGAGATTATGGAAGTCAATATTCTCGCATTTATAGCTACTGCACTCTTCATTCTAGTTCCTACTGCCTTTTTACTTATAATTTACGTAAAAACGGTAAGTCAAAGTGACTAATTTTAATTAAACATGACTTCTGATTTCTTATCAATGCGATGACAGACAATGATTGAATAAAGAAAAAAGGGTTTCCATTTCGGGTCTTTCTTTTAAATAAAATGATCAGACTACAATCAGCAGAATTCTATGAAATCCATATAGTATAGTAGAAAGAAATCAAATCTATTTCTTTCTACTATACTATCATTACGGTATGGTAAAAATGGAATGTTTTACTTAAAAAAAAAAGAAGTTTAATATGGATGGACCAATTTAAATATTTCTTTTCATATGGGTATATCTATAGATATCTATGGAATGTCAATTCCATAATGTCCACATTTTTTCTTTGTTTGATCTAATCTATTATATTTGTATTGGTTCCAATCAATCTGAAATAATCAAAAATACATTTTTATTCTTATTATTTGAATTTTTAGATTTCACATTCTTTTCATAATCCCGATAAAATAAAAAAAATAATCTTTTTATTTTTAGTATTCCAAAAAAATGAATTGATTAAATAATTGACAACTGATCAGGGGATTCGATGAAAAACTTTTTCATATTTAGAAAAGATTGGTGGTAACCAGTTCATCGAAATATAAATCTTAAAAAGAATTAAGTTTGGAGTAGTAATCCGTTTCCAATTATCTGTATTCCCGGGACAATAAGATGGGAACAATTCAAATATTTGTTTGATTTAAAGAGTATTATTTTTTTTTTTTTAATATTATATTACACCACTGGAATACAATAGAGTTTCAAAATGAAGTATCGAATTGCATTTCATTAATTAGTATTAATAAAATAACAAAATTCAATAGTTAAAAAATGGAAGAACTTAGCTATAAAATAATTGAGACATTTTGATCCCTTAACTCAATTAGTAGTCCTCTTAGAGTCCACTTCTTCCCCATACTACAAGGGAAAGGGAAAATGTAAAAACTACCATTAAACCAGCCCAAGCAAGACTTACTATATCCATGTAAATTTTGTCTCCTATCTCTATCAATATGAAGAAATTTTTTTATTATTGTTTACTTATTTTTCTTGTATTATTTTCGTTTTTATTTTTCACTAAAAATTTTAGAATATCTTATAATAATAGTGGAATTGCTGGTACAGAGTCAAAAAAAGATTCCGTCCTAACACCATTGACGAAACATCCAATTAGAACATCTAACAAGTTCTTACCTGATTTCTAGTAGAATTGAAAAATATTAAATTAAGCATAAATAAAAAATATCCTTGGGAGTAGTAAGGAAATGCATCGTACTAATTAGGTACGAATAAAAATACCTATGTTTTATTTTACCCCCCATTTCTTAAGTCAAAAATAAAAAATATAGAATAGAATCAAGATAGATTTCTTTGCATACTCAGACTCTTATTTGCATCTCTTATTTCCATTTGATTGTCTCCCGATTTGTTCTCTAAAACAATTGGAAAACATCCTCTAAAATTCTTTTACTAGAGATTACAAAAAAATGGATTCTTTTTGAATTGGATTTTTTTATTAATATTATTCTATTTATAGAATAATAATAAAAAAAGAAATCTAATTAGATATTCCATTTCATTAATCTAACTAATATGGAATAAATGAAGAAGCGTTCATATACTTTACCATAAGTTTGTATACAAGGTTTTTCTTCAACACCTTCCCTAACTTAAAATGGAATTCTATTCCCCATCCGACCTATCCCTATCCAATCTAATTAAAGACCCAAAAAGTAGATGGACACTACAATAGTAGTGAAATAAAAGGACTATCATTTCAAGATTGATCTATTCCTTTTCACCCCTCTAACGAATTTTTCGTTGAATCTGAGACGAAAATATTTACAACATTTTAGAGAACAAACTTCCCGATGCTTAGAATTTAGCATCAAACTAGTCCCTTATTCCTACACTAGCTTGCGCTGGAAAAAAAGAAAAAGTTTTCTATATCAACAAAACGAAATAAACTATTTGAATTCTCTTATCGATCAGGCGACACCCGGATTTGAACTGGGGAAAAAGGATTTGCAGTCCCCCGCCTTACCACTCGGCCATATCGCCAAAATAATACAAAAAAATATATCCGAATACCCCTCCTCCTCTCAAAAAAACAAAAATGGGTTTCTAAAATTCTTTTTTTTGATGTGTTTGTATCTTAAATTCCGTTTTCTTTAATCCCCTTATTTATATTGAAAACAAATGTATACCTTTCAGTCACAAAAGAAAAGTCCAAATTTCAGCACAAATAGCAACCGTTAACTACAAATTCCTGAATAATTCTTGAATCTTAATCTATTCTTTCTTAATGAGAAAAAAATAGAAATTGATACATAACCAATCAATACCAATCAATATTATTATTTTTTTTTTTTGTTTTTTAATCCTTCTCTATTTCAATTATAACAGCAACTGTTAATATATGTCAACCCCAGAACATGCATTTTAGTTGTTACACATACCTATATTATAGGGAATTTTCGATAAATTCTCGTGCTTTCATTTTTTTGCCAATTTTTCATTAAATAGATTAATGAATGAATAGAAAAAATAAATGAACACAACATAACATGTGCTGTCCCGAACAAATAGGACTGCAATAAAGTAAGAGACATATAGAGATAGCTATAGCTGAAGTTAGATCTATGCATGTTTACTAAATCCAAGTCTTTTTATGCACTGCAATCGTATTCTCAAATTCGAAAAAAAATAAATTGTATATTTTTTCTGATTATTTTATTTTTGATATCTTTATCTCATGGAGCCGAACAAATCCTGAATTCATTTTTTGGGGTATCAATCGAATTAGAATTATGTAATAACATACTATACTACTACTATAAAATACCCCAAGTCTAGGTGAAATTTATCAATTTGTTTCGATTTATATTACAAGTTAGATTCTATTTGTTTGTTTTGTTGCAAATTCCAATTTGAGTATAAAATCTCCTGTTTTCATAATAGGTATTTCATAGACGTAGTTAGGTAAAATTTCATGTGATTCAGTAAAGTAAAAAGACCAGAAATTCCATTATTGCTAAATCGATTCATGTGATTCAATAAAGAATGACAGCAAATCATGGGATATTTTCTATAAAATAAATGGGGAAATTGAAAATGCTTGGGGTTGGGAATGAAGGAATGTCTACACTACCCGGATTGAATCAAATACAATTTGAAGGGTTTTGTAGATTCATTGATCGGGGCTTAACAGAAGAACTTTTAAAGTTTCCAAAAATGGAAGATACGGATCAAGAAATTGAATTTCAGTTATTTGTGGAAACATATCAATTGGTAGAACCCTCGATAAAAGAAAAAGATGCTGTATATGAATCACTTACATATTCCTCTGAATTATATATATCCGCGGGATTAATTTGGAAAAACAGTAGGGATATCCAAGAACAAATTATTTTTATTGGAAACATTCCTCTAATGAATTCCCTGGGAACTTCTATAGTAAATGGAATATACAGAATTGTAATCAATCAAATATTGCAAAGCCCTGGTATCTATTATCGTTCAGAGTTGGACCATAACGGAATTTCAGTCTATACTGGCACAATAATATCAGATTGGGGGGGAAGATTAGAGTTAGAAATTGATAGAAAAGCAAGGATATGGGCTCG